CTAGCTATGCCTAGATCGCGGATAAATGGAAATTTTATTGATAAGACCTTTTCAATTGTAGCCAATATCTTATTGCAAATAATTCCGACAACTTCAGGAGAAAAGGAGGCATTTACCTATTATAGAGATGGTGTGATTTGATTCTTTTTTTTTTATTTCATTTTTTTTCATTTCTTTCGGTCTTACGAGAAAGACACGTGATTCGTGAAAATTTTTGAAAAAATCTACGCTTGTTGAAGGTGAAGTTTGGAAATAGAACAATTCCTTCTGTCGTGTATCCTCGATTAATGCAACCTCAGATGCTATGGTTCAATTTTAGATTCTAGTATTAAGCGAAAGGTTACACCTAGAGGTTCTGTATTATGGGGCAATCCTACTCCACTAGTACCAATAGACAGCATAAGGCAAGAAGCACTACACCTAGGAATCAACAACACGAAACCCTTGTTAGAAATTACCCCTTTCCTTATTGGGCTCGGGACTAAAAGAATGGTTGGGACAACAAACATCCATCTCGTTCGTACTTTGGATACCAATATAACCATCGAAGGCTGTTGAAGTGACTAATTCCTGGAAATTAGGAGGCGTTGAAAACAAAGAAATTGTTTGAGTTCTCATTTCTATCTAGTCCCAACACGCTTGATGTTAAGAAAAGATCTCTTGCAGGAAGGTTGGCTAGAGATTTCTTGTAAAAACACTAGCCCTGCTCAGTCCATAATGAGAATATTTTCATCTTTTTTGATTTCATGTATTATTCTCCTTATGCACATAAAGGAGGAGCCGTATGAGATGAAAATCTCACGTACGGTTCTGGAACGGGGATTCTTTTAATTGAATGGCGACCGTAACGGATGTCAGCCCAATCCGAAGGAAATTATGCGGAAGCTTTACAGAATTATTATGAAGCTATGCGACTAGAAATTGATCCCTATGATCGAAGTTATATACTCTATAATATAGGTCTTATCCATACAAGTAATGGAGAACATACGAAAGCTTTGGAATATTATTTTCGGGCACTAGAACGAAATCCATTCTTACCACAAGCTTTTAATAATATGGCCGTGATCTGCCATTACGTGCGACTATCTTCACTATAGAAGTTAAAAAAAGAAAAACAAAAAAGGCTTTCTACATATGCATCGTTTAAAACAACGATTTTTATCAGCTGTAGCAAAGAAAGAAACTTCATAGAAGTTTAAATATGAAGAAATAGCTATGCCTAGCTACTTTTTTCTATGGATAAAAAAAGGATCTAATTGGTAGAGGAAGCACCGTAAAGATCAATTTGCGAGGTTTGGGGCCGATACAATAATAACTGCGTATTTATGTCATGATGGTAGATATACTTATCTCATGATGTGAGAGAAAAATTAGGAATCCACTTATGTAATAGAGTTGATCCACTAAAGTATTGAGCAGCGGTGTAGGATCAGATCCCAAAGATAGTAAGTCTTTTCTTTCTTAGGAAGGAAAGTCTTTTTCAAAGATTCTATATGAATTACTATACGAAACCGAGATAGTTACCTTTCAGAAAATTCTAACGATAAAGGTGAATTTTTTCTTCTGAAGGTGGGAAAAAAGATAAAACGAAATAAAACGGATTATTAATCCAAATTGAATCCAAATTTCAGTTTAAAACTCATGTAATGAACCTCTTTGGTTAACCCGAAAAATGGGATAGATCCATGAAAAATCCCATTCGTTAGATATGGTAACGGGACACCAAAAGAATTAATGAGCCGTATGAGGTAGGAAACTCTCAAGTACGGTTCTAAGGGAAGGAATTAATCCACCTATTCCGACCGAGGAGAACAGGCCATTCGCCAGGGAGATTCTGAAATTGCGGAGGCTTGGTTTGATCAAGCCGCTGAATATTGGAAACAGGCTATAGCGCTTACTCCTGGTAATTATATTGAAGCACATAATTGGTTGAAAATCACGAGGCGTTTCGAATAAAAGAAGGCGCCCTTTTTTATTTAGTTTTTTTTTATTTAGTTTATTAATTCTATCTATTCTATTATTATTTAGTTTAGAATATTATATATATCTATATTTATCTATTTGTTATAATTAATTGTTTGTTGGCCTCATCAGTCAAATAAAAAAATAGATCATTCCTTTGCTTTGTGGAAAGAGCCAATCAAAGAATTTCATTATATCCCTTCTAAGCATTCTATTTCATCTGATATTTCATAAGGATAAAATAAGGGATAGAGTACAAAATAGACTTCTTTCTTTTATTTTTATAAAAATTGTCTTAAAACTAATTCAATTAAAACTAATACTAATAACTAATTAAATAACTAATTAAAACTAATTAAAACTAATTCAATTAAAACTAATACTAATAACTAATTAAATAACTAATTAAAACTAATATAAAGAAACCTAAATTAAATATCTAAATTAACAAATTCTTAATTATTCTAATTTTTAAAAATATAAAAAAATATATATACCGTCATGTTTCTTAGCAATGACTGCTAGCATGATTTGG